TCTATTCTAACGGACTGAATATCTTTTATAAGGAATCGGAGGAATATGCGACGATTTTTTCCAGGAAATCCCCAACGAAAAATACACACTATCCCTTCCTTTCTATCGAATCGATCATAACCACTACCTACATTCCAGGAAATTGTGCACCACAAATAGGAACTAATAAAGAGACCCGCGATCCCGTAGAAAGACATCACGATCCCTTGTGGAAAAAAAATGATTTGCTGAGACGGAAAAAAAGATATCAAATTTCGACCAAGATAACTGGAAGTTCCAACCAATAAGAATCCTAATGAACCTAAAAAAAGGATAAGGGCCCAGCAGAAATTACTTAGTTTTCGAGACCCCGTTATAAGTTCTATCCATATATCTTCTGATCGCCAACTCATACTTGATCTGATTGCATTTTATTGGAATTGAGAGAATACCCCAAATGAATTTGACTTTACTTTTTTTTGTTTCCGAAGTAACTCTCATCAACTAGCACTAGTTTGATGTGAACTAGCACTAGTTTGATGTGAACCTTTAGGAGTAATTCATCAAATTGGTTAGATCTAAAATAATAACATACCCTTCATATGAGCCCACTATACATATTGATATACCTATAGATCCACCGACTTTACATTTTAGCCATCCAGCGATCCTGATCTATTTGAAACTAGCTAGAATTCATTTACCCATAGATCCTTTTCTGCAGGCATAAGAGCTTTTTCCTTTATGTTCGGCGGAAATTACACGTTAGACCATATTTTTCGAAATAGATATCTGTGTTATGCTACAAGTCTAAGTTTTGAAAAAAAAAACGGATGAGATTGGGTCCCATCAGATCTAAACAATCTTGTTTTTTTGAACATGAAGAGATAAAGAAGCCATTGCAATTGCCGGAAATACTAGGCCTACTAAAGGCACAAAAATAGAGGGGAAATTGAAAGTTGTCATAAAATGGGTACCTCGATTTACTATTTGTACCTGCTATTATTTATTTTTTATAAAAAATAAATATCTTATAATAATTATAATTAAGAATTGTAATTATTATTAATTAATTAAATTTCAAATTCTTAGTATAGAAATAAGTATCTAAGTGAGTATATAGAATAAGTCCAAGGAATGTAGAACTAAATAAATGGACTTATTCATCTTTCTACATGAAAGATATGTATGATAATTCACTTTATTATTTTTCTTCATTTCTTTTTCTTTTGTTCTTGTCTTCGAATTTTTAATAAAGAAAGAGTTTCTTACAGATTATCGAAAGATTCGTTAGAATGCGACCCAACAGGAATTTTTAGTGAAAATGGGATTTTCGGGAGATAGAGAAAGATAAAAAACTATATATCTATCTTTTTTCTATTTGATTATATACATAAGACATAAGACGAAATTCATTTTATTTGCCTAATTTCACGAAAGGAAGAATTCACTTTTTTATCTTGTTGATAGAGACTTCTTAATTAGTAATCGGGATTCTAGGTAAAAAAAAGAGTTATCCGCAACTTTTTATTCTTTCTACAATTAGATCTTAGGTCATCAAAGAAAACTCCATTCTTATTTACTTTGATTCTGATAAACTAACTACTTGTTTGCTACAAATAAACTAATTGAATTTTGTGTGCTCTACTTGATTGAATTTTAATTCAAAGGAAAGAAAGCGTGGAGCTTAAATAACTCACTCAGAACGCTTTTTAAAGGATTACGTGGTACAATTAGGTCAAATAAGCCCTTCTGGAATAAATATTCAGCCGCTTGTGAACCTTCAGGTACTGTTTTATTCAATGTTTGTTCAATTACTCTTTTACCCGCAAATGCAATATAGGAATTGGGTTCAGCAATAATGATATCTCCCAACATACCAAAACTAGCTGTTACCCCACCAGTAGTAGGAGATGTAAGGATTGATACATAAAATAACTTTTTATTTGATTGATAATCATATAAAGCAGACGATATTTTAGCCATTTGCATCAAGCTCAAACTTCCTTCTTGCATGCGTGCACCCCCAGAAGCACACACTATAATAAGAGGTAGAAATTTATTGGTAGCGTACTCAATCAAACGGGTGATTTTCTCCCCGACTACGGATCCCATACTACCCCCCATAAACTGAAAATCCATAACCCCAATTGCTACGGGAATACCATTTAGTTGACCTATGCCTGTTTGAACAGCCTCAGTTAATCCTGTCTTTCTTTGATAAGAATCAATACGATCTTTATAAGGCTCCTCCTCCGAATGAAATCCAATGGGATCCAGAGAGACCATGTCTTCATCCATAGGATGCCAAGTACCGGGATCGATCGAAAGTTCGATTCTATCTGAACTACTCATTTTCAAATGATATCCACATTGTTCACAAATATTTGTTTTTGATTTCAAAAATTTCTTATAATTTAATCCATAACAATTTTCGCATTGAACCCACAAATGCCTGTATTTTTGAGTTACATCGAGATCATTAGACCTTTCTCTTAGAGTTAAATCACTACTCTTCGTG